TCGTATTGAGTCTTATCAAACAAAGACTGGATTAACTGAAGCTGTTCAAACAGGCACAGGTCAACTAAACGGTATTCCAATAGCAATCGGGGTTATGGATTTTCAGTTTATGGGGGGTAGTATGGGATCCGCAGTAGGCGAGAAAATCACCCGTTTGATCGAGTATGCTACCAAGAGCTTTCTCCCTCTTATTCTAGTGTGTGCTTCCGGAGGAGCACGGATGCAAGAAGGAAGTTTGAGCTTGATGCAAATGGCTAAAATATCTTCTGCTTTATATGATTATCAATTAAATAAAAAGTTATTCTATGTATCAATCCTTACATCTCCGACTACCGGTGGGGTGACAGCGAGCTTTGGTATGTTGGGGGATATCATTATTGCTGAACCCAATGCCTACATTGCATTTGCGGGTAAACGAGTAATTGAACAAACATTGAATAAGACAGTACCGGAAGGTTCACAAGCGGCTGAATATTTATTCCAAAAGGGTTTATTCGACCCAATCGTACCACGTAATCCTTTAAAAGGTGTTCTGAGTGAGTTATTTCAACTCCACGCTTTCTTTCCCTCGAAAAAAAAAAAGAAACAAGTAGAATGTTAGGTTCAATTAGTTTATTGGAATTAAGATGAAAATATGAAAAGTGAAGTTTTCTTTGGTGACATAAGATCCAATTGTAGAGCGAATCAAGAGAGAATCAAAAGTTTCGTAATTTTTTGCGATATCCTTTTTTAGTCATATTAATGATTAGTAATCAGAAAGCCAGCCTCTATTAACAACCAAGACAAAAGTGCGACTTTTGCCTTTCGCGAATTTCGAGGAAGGCAAAAATTTACATCCTCTTCTTATACTTATGTATATAGTGTATATAGAAAAAATTGTCTCTATATAGAGTCTTGTATCCTTCTATAATTTACTAAGAATCGTCAGTCTTACTAATAACCCCCGTTGGATCATTCATATAGTTTATGTAGAAAGCTAAAAAAACGAAGCCCATTTAGTTAGTTCTATCCTCTTTGCACTTATTCTATACTCAATTATTATATATATATATATTCACTTATATTAGAGTCTAATTTATTATAAATAGAATTATTCTAAAATACCTTATATAAATATAACAATTATAACAATATATAACAGGTACAAATATTAAATCGAGGTATCCATTCTATGACAACGCTCAACTTACCCTCTATTTTTGTGCCCTTAGTGGGCCTAGTTTTTCCGGCAATGGCAATGGCTTCTTTATTTCTTCATATTCAAAAAAACAAGATTTTTTAGATCCGATGGGATGAAATCTCATTGATTTTTTTTTTAGACTTAGATTTAGATCATAACACAGATATCTATTTAGTATAATATGATATTAAGGTAAGGTGTGCCTTCCTCCGAAGACTCCTAAAGATTCACATTAGAATAAGGCTAGTTGATGAGAGTTCCTTCGGAAACAAAAAGAGTAAAGTCAAATTTATTTTGTTTATTCTTTCACTTCCAATAAAATACAACTGGATCTAGTATGAGTTGGCGATCAGAACATATATGGATAGAACTTATAACAGGATCTCGAAAAATAAGTAATTTCGGTTGGGCCTGTATCCTTTTTTTAGGTTCCGTAGGATTTTTATTGGTTGGAACTTCCAGTTATCTTGGTAGGAATTTGATATATTTATTTCCATATCAGCAAATCTCTTTTTTTCCACAAGGGATCGTGATGTCTTTCTATGGTATCGCGGGTCTCTTTATTAGTTCCTATTTGTGGTGCACAATTGCGTGGAATGTGGGTAGTGGTTATGATCGATTCGATAGAAAAGGGGGAATAGTGTGTATTTTTCGTTGGGGATTTCCTGGAAAGAATCGTCGCATTTTCCTCCGATTCCTTATGAAAGATATTCAGTCTATAAGAATAGAAGTTAAAGAGGGTATTTATGCCCGCCGTGTTCTTTATATGGAAATACGCGGCCAGGGGGACATTCCATTGACTCGTACTGATGAGAATTTGACTCCACGCGAAATTGAACAAAAAGCTGCTGAATTGGCCTATTTCTTGCGCGTACCAATTGAAATTTTTTGAAAAATAAACTAACTAAACTAAACGTTTTCTCATCAAAAGAAAAAAGCTTTTGAATCCTATTTTTTTATAATATAAGAGCACTCATTGTAGCCAAACCGGATCAGACATATATTATATAGAAATAGAACAGCCATAAAACAAAACTGCTTTGTCCCCAAAAAAGTTTTATACGTAGTATGGAAATCCGCGTAACTTAATTCAGTACCAAAAAAGTAAAAAATCACCGGAATTCTGTCTTGTTTTCCCATTCCTTTTTGATCCTCACACTGTTTTTCATAATTTTTCAACTAGTCTTGGGCTTGGGGGGGTTTATTTCGTCTTGAAATAAATAGGATTGGCTAATTTGAATTCGCTCGTTCGGGTATCCATCGTAAGGTAAGGGGGAAACTTTTTCAAATTTAACTAATTAAGATATCTGAAAAAAATTGAGTATTTCTTTATTCAAATTCGAAACGGTCTTATTCTATTTCTGTACTCTTTGTAGGGTCCGGGGCTAAACACTGAATCACAAAAAAGGGGGGATTCATATCTTGTAATAGAACTCACGCTTGATCGAAAGAGTAGATCACATAGAATCGATGAATAGGGTGGGTTCATTAATAATTCAAAGATGAAAAAAATGTCAAAAAAGAAACAATTGACTCCCCTTATATATCTTGCATCTATAGTATTTTTGCCCTGGTTGATCTCTCTTTTATTTCAAAAAAGTATGGAATCTTGGATTACAAATTGGTGGAATACTAAGAAATATGAAATTTTTTTGAATCATATTCAAGAAAAGAGTATTCTAGAAAAATTCATAGAATTAAAAGAACTTTTCTTGTTGGAAGAAATGATAAAGGAATTTTCGGAGACACATCCTCAAAAATGGAGTATAGGGATACAAAAAGAAACAATCCAATTGATCAAGATGCATAATGAGAATCGTATTCATACGATTTTACACTTCTCGACAAATCTAACCTATTTTGTTATTCTAAGTGGTTATTCTCTTCTGGGTAATAAAGAACTTATGCTTTTTAACTCTTGGGTTCAGGAATTTTTATATAACTTAAGTGATACAATCAAAGCTTTTTCTATTCTTTTATTAACCGATTTATGTATCGGATTCCATTCACCCCACGGTTGGGAACTTCTCCTTAGCTTTGTGTACAAAGATTTTGGGTTTGCTTATAATGATCAAATTATATCTGGTCTTGTTTCCACTTTCCCAGTCATTATAGATACAATTTTCAAATATTGGATTTTCCGGTATTTAAATCGTATATCTCCTTCACTTGTAGTGATTTATCATTCAATGAATGACTGAAAAATGGTCCACTGTAATCTTAATCCAATTCTAATGTTTGTTACTGTCTAACATAGGAAAAGTGCATTCAAAATAATACTTCCTAGTTCTATCAATCTAGGGATAGGGGGATTTTCCTATATTGCAGTTAAATGAGTGTAGTAAAGAACATAATCGTGGATAGGGAACTATACTAGCGACCTACCTAATTTATTGTAGAAATTTAAGCGATCAATGATTGGACCATGCAAACTAGAACTACCCTTTCTTGGATAAAGGAACAGATTACTCGATCTATTTCCGTATCCCTCGTGATATACATAATAACTCGGACATACATTTCAAATGCATATCCCATTTTTGCACAACAGGGTTATGAAAATCCACGAGAAGCAACTGGGCGTATTGTATGTGCCAATTGCCATTTAGCTAATAAGCCCGTGGATATTGAGGTTCCACAAGCGGTACTTCCTGATACTGTATTTGAGGCAGTTGTTCGAATTCCTTATGATACCCAAGTGAAACAAGTTCTTGCTAATGGGAAAAAGGGCGGTTTGAATGTCGGGGCTGTTCTGATTTTACCTGAAGGGTTTGAATTAGCCCCCCCTGATCGTATTTCGCCCGAGATGAAAGAAAAGATAGGAAATCTGTCTTTTCAGAGTTATCGACCTACTAAAAAAAATATTCTTGTGATAGGTCCTGTTCCGGGGCAGAAATATAGTGAAATTACCTTTCCTATTCTTTCTCCCGACCCTGCAACTAAGAAAGATGCTCACTTCTTAAAATATCCCATATATGTAGGCGGAAACAGAGGGCGAGGGCAGATTTATCCGGACGGGAGCAAGAGTAATAATACGGTTTATAATGCTACAGCAGCAGGTATAGTAACTAAAATTATCCGAAAGGAAAAAGGGGGATATGAAATAACTATAGGGGATCCATCAGACGGGCGTCAAGTGGTTGATATTATTCCTCCAGGACCAGAACTTCTTGTTTCAGAGAGTGAATCTATCAAACTTGATCAACCATTAACAAGTAATCCAAATGTGGGTGGATTTGGTCAGGGAGATGCAGAAATAGTACTTCAAGATCCATTACGTGTTCAAGGCCTTTTGTTCTTTTTGGCATCTGTTATTTTGGCACAAATCTTTTTGGTTCTTAAAAAGAAACAGTTTGAGAAAGTTCAATTGTCCGAAATGAATTTCTAGGTCCGTGAATTTATCAACACCAAGTTCGTGGGAAAAGGACAAAATTCTTGTTGGAAATTCGGTTATATATAATAAAAAAAAAAAAAAAAAGAATGCAAAGTTTTTTGTTTACTTGTTTCTATTCTTTTTTCTACTAGCTGTCAGTAATTACTTGTACACAGCACTGGTGATAGTATGTATATTGTAAATAAAAGTTTTTCAATTTACCTTTTCTTTGTTTCCAAATTGTAGTGGTGTGATCCGTCATATTAAAATGTAATATAATGCAGCACTTATTTTCTATTCAAATAGAAAAATTGACTAGATACTAAACATAAAAAAAGCGGAGAATAGAAAAGAAAGAATAAATGAGGGGAACACATTTTGTTAGGAAGGATTAGTGGTTTTCCTAGTCTTCGACACAAGAAAAGAATTTTATACGTCCCTTTCTTG